ATAGACGGCTCATTGAGATAGGTGTAAATGAAGAATACCCCCCCCTAGAAACGTATATATAGGAAGTTTTCTCTTCGTACGGCTCGCGAACAAAAAATTTGATTCGAAGTTTTATCTATGTCTCTCTATAGAATTAGACTATAGAAAGTATACAATTCTAATAAATAAACAAAGAGTCCATAGCATCATTAAATCAATTAGACTAGGATTGAAGTCTTTTTTCTTCTTCATTCCCGAAAATGAAAAAGAAACCTGCATGTCGTACTCATAACTCAAGTTGGATAACTCTCAAATAGCCCTAAAGGAAAATGATTAGATAATTTCTTTTATTAAGTGGTCTTTACATCCTTTTTATTTTTGTTTTTTGTCTCGAATCAAATTGATTTTGATTCGTAAGTCTGACCCAGTTATTAGTTATTGAGACAATTAAAATAAAAGGGCGTTTCCTTGTTCTGGGATCCTTTCTCTTTATTTTAAACCATTGGGTTTAGACATTACTTCGGTGCTTTTGAATCCTTTCAAAAATGGTAGCAACATACCTTTTTTTTTTTTGATAGAAGGAAATCAAAAAATCCTACGGCCAATTCATTATACACCTTTGATCAAAAAGGTTTAATTCATTCTAACAAATAGTACTTTTGAATTGGAAATTTACGAAGTTATTCCAATTTCTTGATTTGTATTAACCCTAGATTCTTGTTCCGAGAAATAAATTAAGACTTTCTACTCGAGTTCCATCATGGACTATTTACTATCCCAACGGATGTCGAGACAAGAGCACCTCGGTTTCTAGAGAAATAGAAGATGGTGGATAGAAGAAGAAATCCGCAGCGGATCGTGTCCTTCAAGTCGCACGTCGCTTTCTACCACATCGTTTCAAACGAAGTTTTACCATAACATTCTTCTAATTTGGAACCAGTATAGAATTGATTAGGGAATCATGAAGAGTCATTGGTTCAATTAATGCATAGACATCGAATTTATATCCCTTGCTCTTCTAGAATTTATACCTTTTGTTTTTCTACCATATAGATATATAGCTTTCTTTTCTGAAGAAGCTTTAGCAATTCTCTATCTTAAAGTCTAAAAAATTCCATTTAACTTCTAAGAAATGATTTCAAATATCCATAATTTATTCATTAAATGAATAAAAATACTTTTCATTTTTATATGAAATTTTTTTTAAACTTATCCTTTAGTTAGTTAAATTTGTTCAATTTTTGTTAATGAGATTCGAGCAGACGAGGGTAGTTTAATACCTTCGTCTAATGATTAACTCCTACCTGTTCCTCCGGAATACTTGGACAGAAACCAAAAGGTCGATTCGTATGGTCTGGCTAGGGATAAAGTCAAACGAGTCCCGATTAAGTTGCTCCTATTTTTGTTTTTGGTAAGCTAAAAAGGCCTAAACCATAAACGTAAAAAAAAGTCAAATACCCCGTCTGCGGGATAAAAAAAATAGAGAGGAACTCCAACACTTCAAATAGTAATAAAGGGGATAAAGGATATGCTCTGGGACGGAAGGATTCGAACCTCCGAATAGCGGGACCAAAACCCGTTGCCTTACCACTTGGCCACGCCCCATTTAGATTTCTATTCGACACGAATAATCAATAATATTAATATTTATTTTTTGTCAACTCCAAGATAAATAGTTATAGAGTAGATTAAATTTTTATTAAGATTTTAATACGTGTAAATATAGAATGTAACTTAATTTATTGATCATTAGATAGAATTCAATTAAGATATTGTATGAAAAGTATGATTTCTTCGATTCTCTTTTGAGAATTGAAGGACTTTTGATTGGGCGGATTCAAAAGAAAAGAGGGACTCTTTGTCTCCTTTCATTTTACCTTTTCCCTATATTTATATTCTATAAATAACTCAATCAAAATGGAATTATCTCACAGAACAAAACGTCTGCTATGCTTAATATTTGTAGTTTGATAGGGATCTGTCATTATGCCTTTTTTTCATATTCAAGTAACTTTTTCTTCGGAAAATTGCCCGAAGCCTATGCTTTTTTGAATCCAATCGTAGATGTTATGCCCGTCATACCTGTGCTATTTTTTCTCTTAGCTTTTGTTTGGCAAGCTGCTGTAAGTTTTCGATAAGATATTTAATTTGAAAATCGCCTATAAAATTACTGCTTTACTTTAGTTGATAAAAAATTATAACAATTGATGATAGGATCATATATGTTTTAGAGTACGAACCCCTCAATTCAACTTGTTGGTTAGTCGGAATAAACCCGACTTCCCCCGGTTTATTTTTTAATGTTTGAACCCTTTTCGAGTGAAAGCCCCGTATTATTCTTATATTTATTATTCTTTTTCTATTACTTAGGTAATTAATTAGGTTAATTAGGTATTAATTAGGATCCCTGCAATAACGAATTTCGGATATAAAAGATATTTTGGTTAATGGAAAACTCTTATTCAAAATGAATTTCTGAAAATCTTTTTCTATTTAGAATTTTGTTATTGGTATTCACAGA